GAAGGAGCTCGAGTACACAGATACATATAGTATACCATCTCATTACTTTATTTCCTCTATGAGGAAAAAAGAAAAGTAATAAACCCGAAAATATTGGAAAAACTACAACTATTGTTAACCAAGGAAAATAATTCGTAGTAAAAACAAGATACACTTGGACTAAAAAAACCCATGTTCGAAAAGAAATATGTCTATTTATTTTCGAGCACGAGTTTTTGTCGGTAAAAAAGAAATCAAATGTATTCAAGGGGGCTTTTATAGAACGTATCAATAAGCTAGACCCATGCTTCGAGTTGTTTCATGCCATAAATAAACGCGAACACTCAAGAAATCTGTCGGACAAGCAGATTCACATCTCTTACAACCAACACAGTCTTCTGTTCTTGGAGCCGAAGCTATTTGCTTAGCTTTACATCCGCCCCAAGGTATCATTTCTAATACATCTGTCGGGCAAGCTCGTACACATTGAGTACACCCTATACATGTATCATAAATCTTTACTGAATGTGACATTGGATCTATAATTTCTTTTTAAGACTATAAATTTTCAATCGAGTAAATTTGTAAATGAATTATATATTTAGATACCAGATGAGTCAATAATTTATCAGAATTTTTATAATCAATCTACTTTCCGATTAATTCATGCGATAGGGCCAAGATACTTTGATTTTTTACGTTTTCGCAAACATGATCATGGATTACGTATCATACAAATAATATTTGATTAATATCAAAATTGATCTGATAAATAAATACTACTTATTCAACAAATTCGATTGATTGATACGAGTTGATTTTCTGTTACGATAAATTGACGAAACAATAGCTGGACCAATAGCTGCTTCAGCGGCTGCAATAGCTATAACAAAAATTGAGAAAATATTCCCTTTTAATTGGCGACTATCAAACAAATCAGAAAATGTTACGAAATTCATATTAACTGCATTCAGTATAAGCTCAAGACACATAAGGGCTCTAACCATATTTCGGCTCGTGATCAATCCATAGATACCGATAGAAAATAAATAGGCACTTATAACAAGTACATGTTCGAGCATGATTGACCAACTCCTTATCAATTCCGATCCGATTTATTTCAATATGAACAAAAATTTAATAGATTCAATTGACAAAAAAAAAGTACAGAACAAGGAAATATATTGGTAATCGATCGAATAAAATAATTTTTAGTTTAGCCAGAAACAATTTTCAAATAGAATTGAAGGGGGATGTGTGTGATAACATAGACCAAAGTTTAATTTATGCTATTTCTAACTAAAGATTTTTTACTGGCGAGCCACCGCAATTGCGCCGATCAAAGCAGCTAAAAGAATGATCGAAATGAGTTCAAATGGAAGAAAAAAATAGGTTGATAAATAAATTCCAATTTGTTGACTATTACTTATTAAATCTTGTTCTAGAATCTGGTTTGATCTTGTAGTCCAAATAATTCCATACCATGACGTATCTACAATAGTAATCATTAGTGAAACAAAAATACTTGTACAAACCAGAAAAGTAACTCCACTCCCAACGGTCCAAAGATTAAAATCTTTGGAATATTCTGAACCCTTCATGAACATCACAGCAAATATGATTAAAACATTTATAGCTCCCACGTAAATAAGGAGTTGCGCAGCAGCTACAAACTGGGCGTTTGCTAGAATATAGAATAAGGATATAGAAACAAGAACCAGTCCCAACGAAAAAGCAGAATAAATGGAGTTGTTAAATAATAGTACTCCCATACTTCCTAATATAAGACCTGATCCCAACAAGACTACAAGAAAATCATGTATCGGTCCAGGCAAATCCATTAAGTAAAAAAAGAGATAAATAAATCTAAATGTTTTTCATGGCCTTATTGATCTGACCGGGAAAAAAGTGGATAATCAATTCCTAATTAAATCTTAAGGGGTGTGAATTCATGTAGGTACAGTTATTGTATTAATCTTAGTCTTAATCTGAAAGAGTAGATTGAAATCGAAATTAAGCTGCAATTCTCATGAATCAATAGTTTGGATTTGTAGGTAGTGACCAAACAAACAAAACGAAAGAAACCTCATTTCTTTCGATCAAAACATAACCGTAGTAATTTTCAATTACTCTTTAATCAAGGGATTTACTTGTTTTCGACTGAAATTTGAGGCGAATTATAAATTGTTCTAATTGTATAATCATCAACTACTGACATTGGTAAACGACCCAAAGAAATTTGATTATAATTTAATTCATGACGATCATAAGTGGAAAGTTCATATTCTTCAGTCATTGATAAACAATTTGTTGGACAATATTCAACGCAGTTACCACAAAATATACAGATACCGAAATCAATACTGTAATTAAGCAATCGTTTCTTTCGAATATCCGTTTCCAATTTCCAATCAACAACGGGAAGATCTATAGGACATACACGAACACATACTTCACAAGCAATGCATTTATCGAATTCAAAATGGATTCGACCGCGGAAACGCTCCGATGCGATTAGTTTTTCGTAAGGATATTGAATAGTTACAGGCAAACGATTTGCATGGGATAAAGTAATCATGAAACCTTGACCAATGTACCTTGCAGCTCGTACTGTTTGTTGACCATAATTCATGAACCCAGTTACCATAGGGAACATATTGTAATATCTCTAAAGAATTTTATGTTTGTTTCTTTCTCTTGTTTGAGCAAGCCGTGAATTATAGAATATGGTATTCCTTTACAGTGAAAAGAGTTGAAAAGAAGTTGTTAATAATAGATTACCGAGAGATATAGGTAAAAGAAATTTCCATCCGAGATTTAATAGTTGGTCTATTCTTAGTCGGGGTAAAGTCCATCTTGTTGCTATAGAAATGAACAAGAACAAATAAGTTTTAGCTAATGTAATAAAGATACTAATTGTCATTCCAAAGACTTCATATGCTTTAGTTATTTCAAATAGTTCATAACCGAATATGTATGGGATAGAGATATCCCAACCACCCAAGTAAAGAACAGTTACAAATAACGAAGAAACTAATAGATTTAGATAGGAAGCAACATAAAATAAACCAAATTTGATACCCGAATACTCGGTTTGATAACCCGCTACTAATTCTTCTTCTGCTTCTGGTAAATCAAAAGGTAATCGCTCGCATTCTGCTAAGGAAGAAATTAGAAAAATAACAAACCCTATAGGTTGACGCCACAAATTCCACCCCCAAAAACCATATTTTGATTGAGCCTCAACTATATCAACGGTACTCGAACTGTTAGATAATTATAGTCGGTAATAACATCACTGTTCTCATCGCTATTACAGAACCGTACATGAGATTTTCACCTCATACGGCTCCTTGAGGGCCATAAATAAATCTAAGGAGCGTGTCGGGATTATTTATCTTGATATGTCGAATAGTATCGGATAAAAATCTATCGTGTGTCCCCAAATTAACCCAATAGAATTCTGTCTGTTCTAATAATAAATAATAAAGAAAAAGGGTACTTCTGAATTGATCTCATCCCTTAATAAAAAAAAATTAGTTGTTGAGTAATAACTTAACACTAAAATACTATATTTTATAAATATCAATAACCCAGCGTTTTCAATTACGAAAAAAAAATTGTCTATTCCATTAGTTCATGAATTCGGACACGAATTCTATCTCTATGAATATAGAAATAGGAAAGAAATAAATAGATGTAGATAAGAAACAATAAAAACGATCTCTTTTTTTGTTGTAATTGGATTCTTTCCATTTTTTTTTGTTCCTATTCTTCTTTCTGATAAAAAGGGGACTTACTAAATAAGGGATTATTTCGTTTCCGATAGTCATTTTTTTAATGGGTGGATAGGCGCATACTCTGGATCGGAATCGTGGGGAGTACTGCCTGATCATTTCTACAAAATTAAAGCCCCAATTTGTATTCTTTTTATATTATGAATTTTGCAAAAATGTCCTTCTCTTGGATAATTTTGAAAATCTCCATTACTAATCCTTTGTATATCTTGGTGTTTCTAACCATCCACTCATTTTTGCTCAATCGGCCGTGTTATGGTAATACATATATGGTAGTACATACAAATAATAGTGAAAACTTAATCCGCTTGATCTTTTGAGTCCGCTTCAAGACAGGATAACTAGTTAACCAATCTTGGGACTTGCGCCTATGTTTATTTCTGCTTAACTCTTATACATAGAAAATGAGACTCAATATTTTGACTGCTAATTTTTATTTATATAAGCTGTTTTCGTTCACTCATATAACTATCTGATTTAGTTCATTAATCCGAATTCTGAATAGAAAAATGAAGATATCTATTCTCACCTCTTTTCTAGAAAAAAAGTGGGAGAAGTTTATGTCTCAACGAATCACACGTAGAGAGATTGATAATACACATAGAGTTAATGGTATTTCATAACTAATTGATTGAGCAGCAGCTCGTAGACCACCTAAAAAGGAATATTTATTATTGGATCCATATCCTGACATAAGAAGTCCGATGGGAGCCACACTTGAAATGGCAATCCATAAAAAAACACCGATATGGAGATCGGCTAAAACAAGGTGATAACCAAAAGGAATTACTGAATAGCTTAGTAAAATTGATATGACTGCTATGGATGGTCCGATACTGAATAAACGAGTATCACCTCTCGATGGAAGCAGGTTTTCTTTAAAAAGTAGTTTTGTACCATCTGCTAAAGCTTGAAGAACTCCCAAAGGACCAGCATATTCAGGTCCAATCCGTTGTTGTATCCCTGCGGATATTTCTCTTTCTAACCATACAATTACTAGTACGCCTATTGTGATTCCCAATACAGTAGTCAAAATAGGGACAAGCACCCATAGAATTCCATAGACTTCTTTTAAGAATTCCAATCTCGAAAAAGAATTGATATCTTGTACTTGTGATGTATCAATTATCATTTTAACGATCAACTTCTCCCATAATGATATCTATGCTACCTAGTATTGTCATAATATCAGCCAATTTCATTCTTTTAACTAACTGAGGAAGAATTTGCAAATTGATAAAACCCGGTGGTCGAATTTTCCATCTCCAAGGAAAACCACCCTGATCCCCTATCAAAAAAATGCCCAATTCCCCTTTTGGGGCTTCCACTCTCACATAAAGTTCTTGTTTCGCCAATTCAAAAGTTGGCGAAGGTTTTTTACTAATGAATCGATAGTCAAAGTCATTCCATTCCGGAAACTTTCCTCGATCAAAAGATCGTATTTCTAAATTTTCATAAGGCCCCCCTGGAATTCCTTCCAAAGCTTGTTGAATAATTTTTATGGATTCCGCCATCTCACCAAGTCTGACTAAATAACGAGCTAATGAATCTCCTTCTTTTTGCCACTGAACTTCCCAATCAAATTCGTCATAACACTCATAATGATCAACTTTACGAAGATCCCATGGTATTCCGGAAGCTCGCAGCATTGGTCCTGATAACCCCCAATTTATTCCCTCTTCTCCACAAATAACGCCTACTCCCTCAACTCGTTCTAAAAAAATAGGATTTTGTGTAATAAGTTTTTGATATTCAGCAACCCCTGTCAAAAAATAATCGCAGAAATCCAAACATTTATCTATCCATCCATGAGGTAGATCAGCTGCGACTCCCCCGATACGAAAAAAATTATGCATCATTCTCATACCGGTGGCTGCTTCGAATAGATCATATACTAATTCTCTTTCTCTGAAAATATAGAAGAAAGGAGTCTGGGCACCAATATCCGCCATAAAAGGGCCAAGCCATAACAGATGAGAAGCTATACGACTCAACTCCAACATAATTACTCTGATATAGCTGGCTCTTTTAGGTACTTGAATATTTCCCAACTGTTCTGGACCATTTACGGTTATTGCTTCTGTGAACATAGTAGCTAAATAATCCCAACGGGTTACATAAGGTAGATATTGTATAATTGTTCGGTTTTCTGCAATTTTTTCCATCCCTCTGTGTAAATAACCCAATATTGGTTCACAGTCAATAACATCTTCACCATCCAAAGTAAGGATGAGGCGAAGAACACCGTGCATTGATGGGTGGTGAGGTCCCATATTGACTATCATGAGGTCGTTTCTTGTAGCTGGTCCATTCATAAGTTTTTCCTCGATTCATCTTTTCATGAATTGCTGAAAATGAAAATAAGTTCATAAAAATTCAAGATCTAATCTAATAAATCAAATAATTAAAAATGCCTTTTAAAATTACTGAGTTTTTGACTCCCGAATATCCAATTGATTAATTAATTCTTTATAACGCATTTTATTTTTCTTTGATAAATAAGAAAGTAATCGTTGGCGTTTTCCGAGAATTTTACGTAGACCTCTTTGAGATAAATAGTCTTTTTTGTGCAATTCCAAATGTGAAGTAAGTTTTCGGATCTTATTGGTGAAATTCAATACTTGAAATTCAACAGATCCTCCATTTTGTTTTTTTTCTTCTTGCGAAATAACAGAGCTGAATGAATTTTTTAACATAAAATGAAATCTCCCCCCCCCTTTTTTTTTTTTATTATTGATCAGTAATAATAATGTTACTCATTTTAATTTGATATACACAATAATCTTAATTTGATTAAGAATTTCTATTCTTTTTTTTTTTTTTTAGCAATCCAATTTTCAAAATTGGATTCAGCTAGGTATACAAAAGGCTAGTATATTTCTGCACGCACAAAAAATATTTAGACTTAAAACTAAAATTTAATAAGAATATTTTATTGATTCATTTCGAAATCTACTAGATAAGATACGTCATTGAATGAAATTAATTTCATCTATCAGAATGTAAGACAGTGCCATATGTTTATTTCTTTGTCTTCATATACAATATAAGGTACGGGCAATATAGAAAAAATGGAGCATTAACGAATTTTTGATTGTGGATACATATGGATCCTTAGCATACTAAAACGACTGCTATTATTGGTATCAAACCAATAACGATTCATACAAGCTAAATCTTCTAATCGATAATTGGGCCAAAGAAAGAACTTTAATTTATTTAGTTTATTTTTATATCTATCAAGATGTTTGCTTCTTTTATCTAAACCTTCATCATAAGTTTTCACCTTATTTACATTGTAAAATGCTGTATTTCTATGGATATCATTTCTATTTCGAGAATTGAAACAAATTATAATTCTGAACTCTCTACGACCTCTAGGGGATAAGATATTTTCCGGAACAAGCAAATCATAATGATTGCTGGTTCTATTTTCATTTGTTTTTTGATGTAGTGCAATGGATTCAACAAAACTCTTCTTATCAGGATAGCTTTTTTCTTGATAGATTTCATTAAGTTGGTACTTATTCTTATGAACTAATGAAATACCTATGGTTTGAGACATAATAAATTGTCCATCATTTTTTACAGACAGACGAACCGGTTCGATAATAAATATTCCCTTTTTTATTAATTCTGGAAGAGTTAAATCTTTCTTAACTATCAGAATATCCAGACTCAGTTCTCTACTTTGAATAGAGGATATAGCAATTTCTCTGGGATTTATCAGTCTAAGCAGGAGACAATATACTTTGATATTATTCATCATTCTTTGATTTATGGAATCATCCCATCTCAATTGAAAACGCAAATATCTTTTTAGGAAGAAATCAAGCTCCGATTCCGTTTTTTTCTTGGATTGCTTTTTATTTAGACGTTTTTTCACATCTGCTCCCGCAGAATCTTTCTGAACATATTTTTTATATTTTTTTTGGTTTGAGAGAGCTGATTCAAGATCCTCTTCGGCCACAGATTCCTTTTCACCTTTATTTCCATTTTCGAATTCAAGAGTGTTTTCCTTCGCTGATATAAAAAGAGAGCTTTTTTTCTTTCGAATTTGTTTTTTATTTTTACTAAAAATTTCATTTCGATTCAAATTAAAAAGAAGTGATTTGATTGGTATGATCCACGGATTAATCTTATATGCATTATAAAGTATCGAAAATTCTGGAAAGAACCAAAGTTCCAGATTCGATATGGAACAACTTAGTAGTTTTTCATTCATTCTCATCCAATCAAAAAAGATTGTTTTTTGATTCTTGGATGGGTTGATTTCTTGATCTTGATTCATTGTGAGATAAAAACAATCTTTCTTATCGATTTTTTGAATTAGTTTAAAATTATTAACCCCAGTTTTAGTATTTTGATTACTGTTCGTGTCAGCTTCAATATTGATCCAGGCTCCAATATCGACCTTATTTTTAAGACAAAAATGCAGCATTCTCCAATCAAAATATTTTCTATCCGTATTTTTTTCGAGGTCTATAATATCATCTTCTACTAGAAAATTATTGATAGGGCTACCCGTCAGTATATCAAAAAATTTCCATTTATCTGTGTTGTACTTATAAGACCTTTCTGGATTCTTTTTTACTTGTACTGGTATTTGATAAATATATGAATCTTTATTCTCTTCATAATTAATAGATTTATATGATAAAAGATCATATATATCTATTTTTTTTTTATTATCTTTTTTATTCCCTAATGAGTAGTCTCTTTCAAAATAATTTTGTTTTTTGTAATCAATTAATCGGTTTTGTTCATATGAATAACATTGTTTAAAATCTTTATTTTTACGATCTTGATTGACTTTATTTCGCCATTTTTGTGGTAGTAATTTTGCCCATCTGATAGGATATAAATCGTAGTTATAATGACCCCTTAACCAGTTTTTCCATTGAGTCATTCCAAAATTTTGAAGATTCTTTTGTTTTACGTCGGAATGTAATATTTCTTGTGCTCCAACAACTTCAACAAAATAATCCTGTATTTTCTTCTTAAGAAAAAGAGATGTTCCGTGATATTGAAAGACAGGTCTTAACTTAGATAAGTTAATAATTTGTGTTTGTGATAATTTGTAAAATAAATATGCTTGCGACAAGTATGATAAGTCCCAAAAGATCTTTCCATTTTTTATAGTAGAAAGTGACTTTTTTATAGTTGAAATAAACTGAATTATACTTTTATTTGTTTTATCAATTTTTTCTTGATTTGCTTCATTATTGGAAATCGATTTAGTAACTTGTTTTTTTATTGAATCAAGAAAAAGTGTCACATTCATCCTCGGGATATTAATCATACGTTGAAAGAGATCTATGTATATGTTTTCAACGAAAAATTTTAGAAAATGATGTGATTTACGAATTAATCGTACATTTTTTTTTTTTAATATCTTTAAAATATTTTTATGAGATTCTAATATTTTATCATCATAACTTATTTTGTTAGGACTAATATTGATTTCTGGATTTATAAACTCTTTTTTCGTCTCTTTTCTAATTTTATCAATTTTTTTTAGTACGGTGTTTGTTCTATCAGTCAGATCTTTCATTTTTTTTTCTCTCAATGAAAAATTTGTCCAATACATAGATCGAATTATACTGGACGAGCCTTGGATCATTCGATTACTTATTATCGAATTTTTTTCGTTTTTAGCTTGATTCAACTTGTATATTTCTTTGAATTCAAATAATCGAATTGGGTTTCTTTGTAAACGTTCTTTTATTATTTGTTTTATAAATAAAATGTTTTTGATGACCCATTTTTTTGTTTCTTTTGAGAGATTTCGAAACAAGTTTGTTCTTTCTTTTAAAACTCTTAGAATTATAAACCGCTTTTTTTTTTTAATGTTTTTTTCGAGTTCTTTTATTAAAATAAAAACGGGTTCAAAAACAAAAAATTGGTTTTGGGGAGAACCAAAAGGAAATTCAGCTTCCATTCCCCAAATTGTTAAAAAACAAAACTCATTTTTTTGTCCTTTCTTTTTTATCGAATCCTTATTAGGAGATTGTAACTTATATGTGTGCCACGGTTTCAGACGAAACGGAAATAAGATCTTTATTTGAATACCGTCTGTTAACCAGTTTTTTGGAAATTCTTTTTCTGATAATTGAATACCATTATAGGTGCATTTTACATGCATTTCTTTATTCCAATTTTGAAAATCCTCGGACCATTCAGGAAATTGAAATAATAGTATACGGATAATATTTTTAGCTATT